AGAGTGAATGAGAAACATAGCTAATTTTGAACCACTGACAAAAAAAGAGGATAAATGGTTAGGGGGTAAAATGGGCCTTTTTTTTATTGGGGATAGAGGGACTTGAACCCTCACGATTTCTAAAGTCGACGGATTTTCCTCTTACTATAAATTTCATTGTTGTCTGTATTGACATGTAGAATGGGACTCTATCTTTATTCTCGTCCGATTAATCAGTTCTTCAAAAGATCTATCAGACTCGGGAGTGAATGATTTGATCACTGAATATTCGATTCTTCCTTCAACTTGGAATCGATTCACAATAATTCTTAAATTTTTCATATAAAAAAATAAGGATTCGAGTCGTGATTAATTATTTGATATTTCAGTATGTATACGTACGTATACAGGGTCATCTTTTCTGTAGTTTCGATAGAAGGATTCGATTCCTCTACCAATGCAGTCAACTCCATTTGTTAGAACAGCTTCCATTGAGTCTCTGCACCTATCCTTTTTTGATTCCCGCTTTCTGAACCCTTGTTTTCTGAACACAGGATTTGGCTCAGGATTGCCCATTTTTAATTCCAGGGTTTCTCTGAATTTGGAAGTTACCACTTAGTAGGTTTCCATACCAAGGCTCAATCCAATCAAGTCCGTAGCGTCTACCAATTTCGCCATATCCCCCTTATGAGGCCGAGATCTCATTGGGATCCCCCCTCTTATGTTGGAACCCTTGAATTCATTAGATACTGATTCCTATATCGAAAAAGTGTCTGCTCCTATTTCTTACCCATCTTCTTTCATCTCTATCGGTGGGCCAGTATTTGGTCCAATCGGAAATGATTCTATCATTGATGTATCTGCAATTCAATATGGATGGATATATCCCACATATACATGTCTCTCTCCCTCTCATTTTTCCCGCGCGATTGGGAATACTGGAACGGTCGATATTCATTCTTCTTTTTTTTTCGTCCTATCTCCTCCCTTTCCGAATGAAACCAGAGGAATGTCTCATTATGATCTGAATTGCATTCTTATCTTATCCTTTCCTTAGGACCGATCCGCTCTAATCTAATAGAATTTAGAATTAATAGAATCTGCTATAACTAATATGGATATAGTTATATATAATTATTTCAAATGTAATATTTTGCATTTAAAGAAAAAAAATTCGAAATCAAAGAAATAGAAATTTCTAATAATAAAATTTCTAATCTAATAGAAAATATAATAAGAATTAATAGAATGATAATATAAATCACTCGAATTTTCAATAAAAATTCTATATAGTTAGAGTTATATTCTAATATATAAGAATATTCTTATGATATTAATTAATCATTTTTAATGGAATAGAATTCGATTCTTCATTCTATTAATATTAATTATTATATAGTTAAGATTCCGGTAGTTTACCGAATTCCTATGCACTATTTCTGTTATGCGAGCCCGCTTAGCTCAGAGGTTAGAGCATCGCATTTGTAATGCGATGGTCATCGGTTCGATTCCGATAGCCGGCTTTTCTCTATTTGTCCGATTTTTTCCATGATTGATAATGTCTCCTTGAGATCAAGGAATATTGAAAAGACTCCTCCCCTTTTTCTTTTACAAATGTCGGGTCACCGATCTATTATGTCGTGGGAACTTACAACTATGAATAAAAAACTGATTGGAGCAGTGAAATCTCTACAGAACAAATCAAGAAAAGGATCCTTAACTTCCTATATATACAAAATAATCCGGATATTGATACAATTCATCATTCTTCTTTGTAGTACTTCAGTAGATTTATCTTCGTTTATCGTTTAGTTCAGTCTGACTTAGGTTTATTCTGTAAAATGAAATTTCAATAAAATAAATAAAAGGGGAGTCTTTATGTCTCGTTACCGAGGGCCTCGTTTCAAAAAAATACGCCGTCTGGGAGCTTTACCGGGACTAACTAGTAAAAGACCTAGACCGGGAAGTGATCTTAGAAACCAATCGCGTTCCGGGAAAAGATCTCAATATCGTATTCGTCTAGAAGAAAAACAAAAATTGCGTTTTCATTATGGTCTGACAGAGCGACAATTGCTTAGATATGTTCGTATAGCTGGAAAAGCCAAAGGGTCAACAGGGCAGGTTTTACTACAACTACTTGAGATGCGTTTGGATAACATCCTTTTTCGATTGGGTATGGCTTCGACCATTCCTGGAGCCAGGCAATTAGTTAACCATAGACATATTTTAGTTAATGGTCGTATAGTAGATATCCCAAGTTATCGCTGCAAACCCCGAGATATTATTACTACGAGAGATGAACAAAGATCCAGAGCTTTGATTCAAAATTATATTGATTCATCCCCCCACGAGGAATTGGCAAAACATTTGACCTTTCACTCATCCCAATATAAAGGATTAGTAAATCAAATAATAGATAGTAAATGGATCGGTTTGAAAATCAATGAGTTGCTAGTCGTAGAATATTATTCTCGTCAGACTTGAACCTAACTAAAATAACAAAGCTTCGGACAATTTTGCC